ACAGTAAGACCTGCTGAAACGCGTATGGGTTCGGGGAAAGGATCCCCTGAATATTGGGTAGCTGTTGTTAAACCGGGGCGAATACTATATGAAATGGGTGGAGTAACCGAAAATATAGCTAAAAGGGCTATTTTAATAGCAGCATCCAAAATGCCTATTCGAACTCAATTTATTATTTCGGGATAAAAATGTAGAACATAGAGAAATGAGTCTTGGGGATGAAACAAAGTCGCCTATTTCTTTTTTAAACTTAGACAAACAATATTTCTTTTATTTTCTTCATCCTTTGCATTGGAAGAATAGATTCAAAAATTTATATGATTCAACCTCAGACCTATTTAAATGTAGCGGATAACAGCGGGGCTCGAAAATTGATGTGTATTCGAATCATAGGAGCTAGTAATCGCCGATATGCTCATATTGGTGACGTTATTGTTGCTGTGATCAAAGAAGCCGTACCAAATATGCCCCTAGAAAAATCAGAAGTAGTCAGAGCTGTAATTGTTCGTACCTGTAAAGAACTTAAACGTGACAGCGGTATGATAATACGATATGATGACAATGCTGCAGTTGTGATTGATCAAGAAGGAAATCCAAAAGGAACTCGCATTTTTGGGGCAATCCCCCGCGAATTGAGACAATTAAATTTTACTAAAATAGTTTCATTAGCTCCCGAAGTATTATAAAATAAAAAAAAAAGAGATCTGAATTTTTGGGGTATTTGAAGGGAAATAGATTAAGAACTAGATTAATTCGTAGCTTGTGTTTTGCGCATATACCTTGAAAAATTTATATTCCTAAACCAATAAAAAAAAAAAAAAAGAAAAACATGTTAATTATATCCAATTTTGGGACGACAAAAGTTTTAATTCATCATGGGTAGAGACACTATTGCTGAGATAATAACCTCTATACGAAATGCTGATATGGATAGAAAAAGAGTTGTTCGCATAGCATCTACTAATATTACCGAAAATATTGTTAAAATACTTTTCCGAGAAGGTTTTATCGAAAATGTCAGAAAACATCGAGAAAAAAACAAAAATTTTTTGGTTTTAACCCTGCGACATAGCAGGAATAGGAAAAGACCCTATAGAAATTTTTTAAATTTAAAACGGATCAGCCGACCCGGTCTACGAATCTATTCTAACTCTCAACGAATTCCTAGAATTTTAGGTGGAATGGGTATTGTAATTCTTTCCACTTCTCGGGGTATAATGACAGATCGGGAAGCTCGACTAGAAGGAATCGGCGGAGAAATTTTATGTTATATATGGTAATCCATTTCATATCCAAATGAAATCCGAAACCTCTTCCTATTTGAGAAATATAAAAAGAAAGGGGGGTGAGTTGTCTAATATCGTTTCTCCTCCATTAGTTGATACCTCAAGGAGGCTTTACCTGGAATGAAAGAACAAAAATGGACTCATGAAGGTTTAATTACTGAATCGCTTCCCAATGGCATGTTCCGGGTTCGGTTAGATAATGAGGATCTGATTCTAGGTTATGTTTCGGGAAAGATCCGACGTAGTTTTATACGGATACTACCCGGGGATAAAGTCAAAATTGAAGTAAGTCGTTATGATTCAAGCAGAGGACGTATAATTTATCGACTCCGAAACAAGGATTCAAAAGATTAGGTGATTTTTATTCAATACGATTCGAGATTAAAAATTTCAAGAAACTTATTTTCTACCAAGAAGTAGATTCAGAATTAAGATAAGGAATGAAAAATATGAAAATAAGAGCTTCCGTTCGTAAAATTTGTGAAAAATGTCGACTAATCCGTAGACGGGGGCGCATTAGAGTAATTTGTTCCAACCCGAGACATAAACAAAGACAAGGATAAAGGGATAATCAGACTCACTAAAGGACTCAGTGTACAAATAAAGAATCTGTTTTGACATGAAATGGATAGATCCATATATTTCTGACTCATATTTATGAGATGATGCAATATGGCAAAAGCTATACCGAGAACTGGTTTACGTAGAAATGTACGTATTGGTGCACGTAAAAGTGCACGTAAAATACCAAAGGGAGTTATTCATGTTCAAGCAAGTTTTAATAATACCATTGTCACAGTTACAGATGTACGAGGTCGGGTGGTTTCCTGGTCCTCGGCCGGTACTTGTGGATTCAATGGTACGCGAAGAGGGACACCCTTTGCCGCTCAAACTGCAGCAGCAAATGCTATTCGTACAGTAGTAGATCAGGGTATGCAACGAGCAGAAGTCATGATAAAAGGTCCCGGTCTCGGAAGAGACGCCGCATTACGAGCTATTCGTAGAAGTGGTATCCTATTAACTTTTGTACGGGATGTAACCCCTATGCCACATAATGGCTGTAGACCTCCGAAAAAAAGACGTGTGTAGAAATAAACAGTGAATCAATTTCAAGAGAAACAAGAGAAATAAATAATTCAATCAAAAAAAATATTATTACTATGGTTCGAGAGAAAGTAACAGTATCTACTCGGACACTACAGTGGAAGTGTGTT